ATCTAATAATTTATATAAGAAATTTATATAAATATAATAAATAAAGTAAAGAAGGGCTTTTTTGAAACATTATTTTTTTTTGTGTAATGGAACATAGTAATTGTCTTTTTTTTTCAATTAGGAGAGATGGCTGAGTGGATTAAAGCGTCGGATTGCTAATCCGTTGTACGAGTTATTCGTACCGAGGGTTCGAATCCCTCTCTTTCCGTTTCCGTCAATGGCTTGGTATCTTTCAAATTTGAATTTAGTGAACCTTTTTGTTTTTTTTTAAAAAAAGTTATAGTTAAAGATGTGGAATAGAAAAAAATCCTAAGAGCATTTATAAGAATCGAATAAAGCAAGGAAAACCTTCTTATTTTTTTTTTTATTCTTCACGTCCAGGATTACGTCCTGGATCATTAGATAGGAATCCGAAGATGAAGAGAGAAACAAAGAATATCACTACGGTGTAAACAAAGAGTTTGAGAGTAAGCATTACACAATCTCCAAATCTGTTTTTCTGGGAAAAAGAAAATAGATTCTCTATTTTTATACTATGAACTATGTTTGACACTAAGAAATGAAACGGTTTTAGAATTTCTAGAAATAGAAAAGAGTTTTCAGAAATTCACACAATTAGAATTCGATATTGTGGCGGACTTGATATAGGGTGTTTCAGTGAAAAAAAAAAGTCAGAATCGGGAAATCACGGGATCAAAATTTATCGTGGCTACTCAAGAATTTCACCGTTTGAATTGAGAGTTCATTCATATTGTAAGACTCATCTGATCTTATCAATTGGTAAATTTTTTTTTCTCGAACTCGAATAAATTATGAATTTTTCTAGGATAGTATTAAAGATCTCATCGAAAACTTACAGCAGCTTGCCAAACAAAGGCTAAGAGAAAAAAGAAAAGAGGTATTACTGGCATAACATCTACAATTGGATTCAAAAAAGCGTAGGCCTCGGGCAATTTGGCGAATAAAAAACTACTGGAATAAAGGGCAGAATTAAAACAGATATAAATCAAACTAAAGATATTAGGCATAACAAACATTTTTTTCTTGGAGATAGTTGTATTTTGATTGAGTTATTAATATGTTATTGATAGAAGGTAAAAAAAATGAAGAAAAGGAAGTCAGGTAGAAAAAAAAAATACTTCTTTGAACCGAACCAATCAAAACAAAAATCCTTCTATTCTCACAAGAGAATAGAAGAAATCATACTTTCATACAATATCTTAATTGAATTATATATAATGATCAATAAATTGAGTTTAATTCGACAGCTACACGTGTCAAAACCCTAATACTAATAATACTAAAATAAAACAAGAATCGAATGTATTCCGTAGGGATTTGCACTGGAATTGACGAACAACAAATATCAATATTAGTGTTTATTAGTATTGAATAGAAATTGAAATGGGGCGTGGCCAAGTGGTAAGGCAACGGGTTTTGGTCCCGCTATTCGGAGGTTCGAATCCTTCCGTCCCAGAGTGGACTCTAATATATATCAGATATCAGAATCTAAATTCTCTTTTTGTTTTTGAGCAACGTTTTATTTACTATTTAAGAGTCTAATTTTTGTTTTGATAAAATTTACTTCTTGCTTCTAATTTTTAAAAATTTTTCTCTGAATCTGATCTTTTTTCAAAAATTGAATCGAGTTCGAATAATACGAAAACATAACAGAATACATTTTTGATCCAGGTAAGATGGGAACATAGATCCCAAGAGGTTGAAGTCAAAAAAAGTCTGATGAGCCTTTTAGTTTATGCCTTCCCCTTTCACTTTCACTTTCGTATTTAAGTTAGTTGCTTAGAAAAGTCTTACGTACCATATCTAGTTGATTTTTCAAGGATACATTCTAAATCGAAATGCGAAAGCCTCTATATTCCTTATCTTTTTTTAATAAGACAGCCCAATTATTCTCCTTTTATTTCTGAATTCTAAACAAGAGGGTATTCTTGTTACTGATTGAATTCAATCAATGGGATTAAGTCTCTTAAGACTAGTTAATGACTTAATCTGGATCTTTTTGGCTTTGTATTTTAGACAAAATAGTCTAGCATCCCAGAAAAAAGGATCCTTTTTTATTTATGATTCATCATACCCCGAAATGAGTTGAGAGTGAGAGTAGATAAGAGTTAGTGAGCGATGGAAGATATCAATTTGAATATCTATGTCTGTCCAAATTTCATTAGCAAATAATTAAGTTCCATATTTAATGGTTAATAGATTTTCTTTAACCCTTATTTTTAGGTATTTGGTATTTGTCTCTAATGAATAATTTAAATCTATGTAATAACAATTGAGACGGGGATGATTCATACATCTTATTTACTTTATTTTCATTTTCAATTTTAGGGAAAGATTAGTCAACCTTAAGTTCAAGCAAAAGAAACTACGCATAAATTGAGGAAATCTTTATATGCATGGATTGCTATCCTTATATTTCATTGATAGCGTTCTTTCGCTTTTTTTGAAAAGGATTTGTGAGCCCTTACCTTACTGTTAAATATTTACCTTACTCTTAAATATTTAACATCGAATATCAATAATTCCTTCCAATGAAAATTGTTCAGTCTAATCTGATAGATACGGAAATCCTCGATATGGATTTATCTCTCTTATGATGATCAAATAGAATCCTTAGTAAAACTTTATTGAAATTGTGATGTCGGGGTAGGAAATTTTTTAAAATAATTTGAATGTTTTTTACGGGTCCTTGGGACTCGAAGACGTGTAAGATTGTTGAATCTATTCTATTGAATCATTTGAAGATGCAACGCAGATTCAAATTTTTTTTTTTATTCGTGTTATTTGTTATTTAGAAATAAAAAAACTATTGCAGTCATACAATAAAATAGAGGGTTAAGTTGAATTCTTACTGAGCCTTTTCTTACTAACTGAGGCTTAAATTACTTATTCCTTTCATATAGAAATCAAAAGTACTGTGTATTGACCGAAGCAATGACTATTCATGATTCCATAATTGAATCAATTACATACTGGTTCGAAACTAGAGAAATGTTATGGTAAAACTTCGTTTGAAACGATGTGGTAGAAAGCAACGTGCGACTTGAAGGACATGATCAGCTGTGGATTTTTTTTCCATCCACCATTTTATATTTTAGATTATCTAGGAATGAAGCGGCTCTTGGCTCGACATCCTTTGTTCGGTTCTACTACAACACCCGCTTTTTGTTGGGTTGTAATGTAAATAGTACATGATGGAGCTCGAGTAGAAAGTCTTTATTCATTTCTCAGGGGCAAGGGTCTAGGGTTAATACCAATCAATACGTTGGAACAAACTTCGTAAGTATATTTTTGATATAGAAATCGAAAGGATCCGATTCGAACAATTTTTCAATGCAAAAGGAAAATCTTTTTGAATTGGTAAAACTCTTTCGATCAAAAGTGTATCATGCAGGAATCAATTGTTCATATGATTCTTTCATAGAAAGAAATCACAAAAAGGGGTTTGTTGCTGCCATTTTTTAAAACGATTAAAGATCACCGAAGTAATGTCTAAACCCAATGATTCAAGGCAAAGATAAAGGATCCTGGAACAAGGAAATACCGTTTTCAATTGTCTCAATAATTGGATCAGAATCGAGACTCCAAAAATGGATTCGAAAGGAGACAAACAAGAAAGGGGTTAGAGACCGCTCAAAAAATGAAATAAATGCCTAAGGCTGTTTTTTTAGGCTATTTGAAAGTTATCCAACTTGAGTTATGAGAATACGAATGCTCTTTTTTTCTTCTTTTTCGAAAAAGAAGAAAAAAAAAAGAAGGACTTAAATCTCTGGAAATTGATTTGATGATTTTATATATCTATTTGATATTTGACATTCTAATTCGATACATAATAATTTCGAATCATTTTTTCTCGAGCCGTACGAGGAGAAAACCTCTTATACGTTTCTAAGGGGGGTATTGTTTATTTATATCTATCCCAATGAGCCGTTTATCGAATCGTTGCAATTGATGTTCGATCCCGAAGAGAAGGAAGAGATCTTCGGAAAGTGGGTTTTTATGATCCGATAAATAATCAAACCCATTTAAACGTTCCTGCTATTCTATATTTCCTTGACAAGGGCGCTCAACCTACAGGAACTGTTCATGATATTTCAAAGAAGGCGGGGGTTTTTACGCAGCTTAGTCTTAATCAAACGAAATTCTATTAAGCAAGAGAACCAAAAAAGAGGGTGTAGATGACTCCTATATAGTTTTCTATAACTTTTTCTTTACTCTTCCCCTCTTTTTTGGTTCTCTATTCATACCTATTTATTATTACTATTTAATGTTGCTACTATAGAATATCATGTTCTATACGTATAAGTACAAAAATAGATTTTATTGCTATAATTTTATTGATATAATATGCATATAACATATAAAAAAGATCAAGTAAGAATTGATCTAGAAATATAAAAAATTTACAGTACTTGCAACTGGGGGATTTTTCATTGGAAATCTATTAACAAATAACAAAACAAGGGATTAAGCTTGTGTATTTTATTTATATTGCTTGATTGAATAAGCCCAAGATTTCTTCCTATTTTTTTTTTCGTTAATTTATTTTTTCACCTACACCTCTTTTTGATCCATTTGTATATGTAGTGCACATTCAGTACAAGTCCTTTTGCTTTTAGATTTATTTCAAGTATTTCTAAATTCTTTCTATTTATCTAATTATTTATCTATTCAATTTTATATATTTATATTTAATATATTTATATTTAATTTCATTTTAATTTTGATTCTCATTATTTGGATTTTCATTAAATTAATCAATTAACTCTTTTTGTTTTCGCCATTGCCATTGTATTTTTTATATTCTTTTCTCACGATTCATCTTCAACATTCATAGTGATATTGACAACAGTGTATCGAACAAATATAATTTGATCGTAGATAAATGGATCTGTTTATCTCCATCCCATAGGTTTGGTTTTTTTTTCTTGACTTGATTGAAATGACGGATTCGTTGGATTTTCTGTTATACAAGAAGTGTTTTTTTAGTGAAAAAGTTTTTTAATGAAAAAAAAAATGAATACTACTGGATAACATAAGGACTAAGGGGCCACCGACAATTTTTGACTTTTTCTCTATATTATCTATGTTTTTAATTTTTTTATCCTATGTTTTTAATTTTTTTATCTGAGAATTTCTTGTATTTTTATCTGATCTGTTCATTTAATTGTTTTTTTTAGTTTTATGTTCCGACTCGATTAGAAAATTTTTTCTTAGGTTTCTTGCTCGTTTAATATTTTTATTCCGATTGTATCTACAGATTCGAATTATTCGGGGTTGCTAACTCAACGGTAGAGTACTCGGCTTTTAAGTGCGGCTCGCATCTTTTACACATTTCTATGAAGCAAAGGATTCGTCCATAGCATCGGGAGAGTTTGTAAGACCACGACTGATCCTGAAACAAATGAATGGAAAAACCAGCATGTCGTATCAATGGAGAATTTTGAGAATATTTGATTCTTATTCAATCGGTACAAAACCAGGCTTGAATTCTTGGCGCGGACCAAAAGAAATTGAATTCAAAGTTGGGTCGAGTAAATAAATGGATAGACCCCTACGGGTCCCATTATAGGGAAACAAAAAAAAAGCAACGAGCTTCTGTTCTTAATTTCATTTGAATGATTACCCGATCTAATTAAACGTTAAAAAGATATTAGTTCCTAATGCGGGAAAGGGTTTTCCCATGAGTAGATTATCGATTTTTTTAATGAGTCCTAACTATTAGTTAATCCCTTTTATGGGTTGGAGATGAATGTGTAGAAGAAGCAGTATATTGATAAAGATATTTTTTTTCCAAAATCAAAAGAGCGATTGGATTGAAAAAATAAAGGATTTCTAACCACCCTTTATATACTCTAACAAACATAAATATACTATAACAAACATAAACCCATAAACCAATTTAATTAAATGGAAAATGAGAGGATAGAGAATCCGGTGATGAGTCTACCCGTTTCCAAGGTATCCATTTTCTTTTTACTACAATACCTTGTTTTGACTGTATCGCACTATGTATCATTTGATAACCCAATGTATCATTTGATAACCCAATAAATCCCTTACCTTTACCTTTGGTTTAAAGCGAATTTCAAATGGAGGAATTTCAAGTCTATTTCGAACTAGATGGATCTCAGCAACACCACTTCCTATACCCACTGCTTTTTCGTGAGTATATTTATGCACTTGCTCATGATCATGCTTTAAATAGATCGAGGGTTTTGTTGGAAAATGTGGGTTATGACAATAAATCTAGTTCACTAAGTGTGAAACGTTTAATTATTCGACTGTATCAACGGATTCAGTTGAGTATTTCTACTAATGATTCTAATCAAAATAAATTTTTTGGACACAACAATAAGTTGTATTCGCAAATGATATCAGAGGGGTTTGCAGTCATTGTGGAAATTCCATTTTCCCTACGATTTGTCTCTTTCTTAGAAGGGAAAGAAATAGCAAAATCTCATAATTTCCAATCAATTCATTCAATATTTCCTTTTTTCGAGGACAAATTCTCACATTTAAATTATGTCTTAGATGTACTAATACCCCACCCCATTCGTTCGGAAATCTTGGTTCAAATCCTTCGCTACTGGGTAAAAGATGCCTCTTCTTTACATTTATTACGGTTCTTTCTACACGAGTATTTTAATTTGAATTGGAATAGTCTTAGTACTCCAAAGAAATCTATTTCCATTTTTTCAAAAAGTAATTCAAGATTATTCTTGTTCCTATATAATTCTCATGTATGTGAATATGAATCCATCTTCTTTTTTCTCCGTAACCAATCTTCTCATTTACGATCAACATCTTCTGGAGTCCTTCTTGAGCGAATATATTTCTATCGAAAAGTAGAACATCTTGTCGAAGTCTTGGCTAATGATTTTGATTTTCAGGCCATCTTATGCTTGTGCTTGTTCAAGGATCCTTTCATGCATTATGTTAAATATAAAGGAAAATCCATTCTGTCTTCAAAGGATACGCCTCTTCTGATGAATAAATGGAAATATTACTTTGTAAATTTATGGCAATCGCATTTTCACATGTGGTCTCAACCGGGAAGGGTTCATATAAAGCACTTCTACAAGCATTCTATCAATTTTCTGGGTTATCTTTCCAGTGTGCGACTAAATCCTTTGTTGGTACGGAGTCAAATGCTAGAAAATTCATTTATCATAGATAAGACTATGAAGAAGTTCGATACAACCGTTCCAATTATTCCTCTGATTGGATCATTGAGTAAGGCGCGGTTTTGTAACACCTTAGGGCATCCCATTAGTAAGCCGACCCGGGCTGATTCCTCAGATTTTGATATTATTGACCGATTTGTGCGTATATGCAGAAATCTTTCTCATTATCACAGCGGGTCCTCAAAAAAAAAGAGTTTGTATCGAATAAAATATATACTTCGGATTTCTTGTGTTAAAAGTTTGGTTCGTAAACACAAAAATACTGTACGCGCTTTTTTGAAAAGATTAGGTT